GGTTATTTGGGGACTGTCTCAAGGAAATCCCCATTCCCCGCTTTTTTTGGAAAAAATGGAGGATTTTCCTTTTCCTATATCCGACCTAATGACACTTTTTTTTAATATTAGAGATTGGTTGGGTAAAAAGTCAGAATTCGAAATTTTAGATCAACAATTCCAAATAAAAAAAAACAACCAGGAGGACGTAATAGAATTCTGGGAGAACATTCCATATGCACAAAAATCAAGAAGTCTTCTGTTACTAGCTCAATCAATTTTTAGAAGATATATTAAATTACCCTTATTAATAATAGCTAAGAATATTGGCCGTATTTTATTACGACAATCTCCGGAATGGTACGAGGATTTCCAAGATTGGAATAGAGAAATTTATCTAAAGTGCAGCTATAATGGTCTTCAATTCTCCAAAACAGGATTTCCTAAAAATTGGTTAAGAGAAGGTTTTCAGATAAAAATCCTATATCCTTTTCATTTGAAACCTTGGCACAGATCTAAGCTACGACTTTCTGATAGAGATCAAAAGCAACAAGATGATTTTGATTCTTGTTTTTTAACAGTTTTGGGAATGGAAACGGAATATCCTTTTGGTCCTCCGCGAAAAACGCCTTCCTTTTTTGAACCCATTTTTAAAGATATAGACTATAAAGTCGAAATAAGAAAATTCAATTTTAGAGTTCGAAGAGCTTTAAAAAAAATAAAAAAAAAAGAAGCAAAAGCGTTTTTATTTGTAAAACAAATACTAAAAGAACTTTTAAAAGGAAATAAAATTCCATTATTTATACCGAGAGAAATATATGAATCAAATGAAACTGAAATAGAAAAGGATTCTATAATCAGCAATCAGATAATTCATGAATCACTTAGTCAAAATCGATCTACAGGTTTGACAAATTATTCACAGACAGAAGAAGAAATGAAACATAGAATTGATAGAAGAAACACAATCAGAAATCAAATAGAAATAATGAAAAAAAAGAAAAAGAATAATGGAGAATCACCCCCAAAAATTTGGAAAATATTAAAAAAAAATAATATTGAATTAATAGTTAAATTTTTCATTGAAAAAATATACATAGACATCTTTCTATGTATCATTAATATGCGCAGAATCGCTCTACAACTTTTTATGGAATCAACAAAAAAAATTCTTGATAAATACATTGACAATAACGAAACAAGTCAAGAAAAGATTAATAAAACAAAACAAAATCAAATTGACTTTATTTCGACTATGACTATAAAAAAGGCTTTTGATAATCTTAGAAATAGTAAGCGGAAGTCACATATTTTTTTTGATTTATCTTACTTGTCACAAAAATATGTATTTTTCAAATTATCACAAACCCAGATGATTAACTTCAATAAGTTAAGATCTATTCTTCAGTATAATGGACCGTCTTTTTTTCTTAAGAATGAAATAAAGGATTTTTTTGGAAGACAAGGAATATTTGATTCCGAAGTAAGACAGAAGAAACTTCCAAATTATGGAATGAATCCATGGAAAAACTGGTTAAAAAGTTATTATCAATACGATGTATCTCAGATTACATGGTCTAGATTAGTCCCACAAAAATGGCGAAATGGAAAAAATCAATGCCAGCCGTCTCAAAATAAGGATCTAAATAAAAGGTATTCCTATGAAAAAGACCAATTATTTGATTACAAAAAAAAACAAAATTTGAAAGTCTATTTATTATCAAATAAAGAAGAGAATTTTCAAAAAAACTATAGATATGATCGTTTATCATATAAATATATTCATTATGAAACTAAGAAGAAGTCCTATATTTATAGATCATCATTAGAAACAAATAAAAAGCAAGAAAATTCCACCAAAAAGAAAAAAAAAATTGTTAACATACTCAAAAATCGTAAGAATTATCTAGGAAAAAGTGATATTATATATATGGAAAAAAATACAGATAGAAAATCTTTGGGTTGGAAATTGAATACAAATATTCAGGTTGAACCTAATAAGGACCAAATCAAAAAAAGGGATAAAATTCATAATAATGGTCTTTTTTATCTTCCGATTGATTCAAATTCCGAAATCAATTACAAAAAGGTCTTTTTTGATTGGATGGGAATGTCTTTTGATTGGATGGGAATGAATGAAAAATTCTTAATATTAAATCGCCTCATATCAAATCCGAAAATTCTTTTATTTCCAGAGTTTGTGATACTTTATCATAAATATAAAGAGAAACCTTGGTTTATCCCAAGCAACTTACTTCTTTTTAATTTGAATCTAAATCCAAATTTTAGTGAAAATCAAAATATCAAGGGAAAGCAAGAGGAGGATGAAGATTTTTTAAATTTTAGCCCATCCAATTCAAAACAATATTTTGAATTAAAGAATCAAAATAATATTCAAGAATCTTTTTTAGAATCGATCGAAAAACTAAAAATATTCCTCAAAGGAGATTTTCCTTTGCAATTAAGATGGACTGGACGTTTGAATGAATTGAATCAAAAAATGATGAATAATATCCAGATA